GAGAGTCAAGATATTATACATAACGTGACTATTCCACCAAAAAGTTTGCTTTTAGTTCAAAACGATCAATATGTAGAATCAGAACAAGTGATTGCCGAAATCCGTTCGGGAACATATACTTTGAGTTTTAAAGAGAGGGTTCGAAAACATATTTATTCCGACTCAGAGGGCGAAATGCACTGGAGTACTGACGTCTCCCATGCACCTGAATTTATATATAGTAATGTACATCTCTTACCAAAAACAAGCCATCTATGGATATTATCAGGAGGTTCATCCAAATCCAGTATAATTCCCTTTTCGATACACAAGGATCAAGATCAAATGAACGTTCATTCTCTTTCTGTCGAACAAAGATATATTTCTAGCCCTTCAGTAAATAATGATCACGTTAAACAAAAATTCTTTAGTTCAGATTTTTCAGGTAAAAAGGAAGGTAGGATTCCTGATTATTTAGAACTTAATCGAGTCATATGTACTAGCTATTGTAATCTCATATCTTCGGCTATTATCCACGGGAATTCTGATTTATTGGCAAAGAGGCGAAGAAATAGATTCATCATCCCATTCCAATCGATTCAAGAACGAGAGAAAGAACTAATGCCCCACTCCAGTATTTCAATTGAAATACCCATAAATGGTATTTTCCGTAGAAATAGTATTTTTGCTTTTTTCGACGATCGCCAATACCGAAGAAAGAGTTCAGGAATTACTAAATATGGGACTATAGGGGTGCATTCAATTGTCAAAAAAGAAGATTTGATTGAGTATCAAGGAGTCAAAGAATTTAAGCCAAAATACAAAATGAAAGTAGATCCCTTTTTTTTCATTCCAGAGGAAGTGTATATTTTCCCCGAATCTTCTTCCCTAATGGTACGGAATAATAGTATCATTGGAGGAGATACACAAATTACTTTAAATACAAGAAGTCGAGTAGGTGGATTGGTCCGAGTGGAGAAAAAAAAAAAAAAAATAGAACTTAAAATCTTTTCTGGAGATATCCATTTTCCGGGAGAGGCAGATAAGATATCCCGACACAGTGGTATCTTGATACCACCAGGAACGGTAAAAACAAAGTCTAAGGATTCCTTAGAAGTGAAAAGTTGGATATATGTCCAACTTTTCACACCTACCAAGAAAAAGTATTTTGTTTTTGTTCGCCCAGTAGTCATATTCGAAATAGCAGATGGTATAAATTTAGAAAGACTTCTCCTCCAAGCCCCATTGCAGGAAAAGGATAATCTGAAGCTTCGAGTTGTCAATTATATTCTTTATGGAAATGGTAAACCACGTCAGGGAATTTCTGACACAAGTATTCAACTAGTTCGGACTTGTTTAGTCTTGAATTGGGATCAAGACAAAAAAAATTCTTTTATCGAGGGGGCCCAAGCTTCTGTTGTTGAAGTAAATACAAAGGGTCTGATTCGTGATTTTCTAAGAATCAACTTAATGAAATCCCCTATTTCATATATCAGCAGAAAAAGGAATGATCCATCAGGGTCAGGATTGGTCTCTGATAATGGGTTAGATCGTCCCAATATTAATCCACTTTCTTCCGTTTATTCCAAGACAAGATCACTTAAAAAAAATCAAGGAACTCTTAGTACGTTGTTGAATAGAAATAACGGATGTCAATCGTTGATGATTTTGTCATCATCTAATTGTTTTCGAATGGATCTATTCAATGGTGTAAACTCTCACAATGTAATAAAAGAAACAATTAAAGGAAATCCTATAATTCCACTTAGGAATTGGTTGGGCCCCTTAGGAATAGCCCCTCAATTTGCGAATTTTTATTCATTTTACCATTTCATAACTCATAATCAGATTTCCGTAACTAAATATCTGAAACTTAACAATTTAAAACAGACTTTTCAAGTATTTCAATATTATTTAATGGATGAAAAGGAGAGAATTGTTAATCCCGATCCATGCAGTAAGGGTGTTTTGAATCCATTCAATTTGAAGTGGTATATTCGCCGTCATAATTATTATCATAATTCTTGTGAAGAAAGATTGACAATAATTAGCCCGGGGCAGTTTATTTGTGAAAATATATATATGGCCAAAAACGGACCACACCTAAAATCGGGCCAAGTTATAATTGTTTACGTTGACTATGTAGTAATAAGATCGGCTAATCCTTATTTGGCCACTCCGGGGGCAACTGTTCACGGCCATTATGGAGAAATCCTTTATGAAGGAGATACGTTAGTTACATTTATATATGAAAAATCGAGATCTGGTGATATAACACAGGGTCTTCCAAAAGTGGAACAAGTGTTAGAAGTGCGTTCAATTGATTCAATATCGATAAACTTAGAAAAGAGAGTTGAGAGTTGGAAGGGGTGTATAACAAGAATTCTTGGAATTCCTTGGGGATTCTTGATTGGTGCTGAGTTAACTATAGCGCAAAGTCGTATCTCTTTGGTTAATAAGATCCAAAAGGTTTATCGATCCCAGGGGGTGCAGATCCATAATAGGCATATCGAAATTATTGTACGTCAAATAACATCAAAAGTCTTGGTTTCAGACGATGGAATGTCTAATGTTTTTTTACCCGGAGAGCTTATTGGATTATTGCGAGCGGAACGAACAGGACGCGCTTTGGAGGAAGCGATCTGTTACCGAGCCATATTATTGGGAATAACAAGAGCATCTTTGAATACTCAAAGTTTCATATCCGAGGCGAGTTTTCAAGAAACTGCTCGCGTTTTAGCAAAAGCCGCTCTCCGCGGTCGTATTGATTGGTTGAAAGGCCTGAAAGAAAACGTTGTTCTAGGTGGTAGGATACCCGTCGGTACCGGATTCAAAAGACTAGTGCACCGCGCAAAGCAATATAAGAGTATTGCTTTGAAAATCAAAAAGAAGAATTTATTCGAGGGGGAAAGGAGAGATATCTTGTTCCACCACCGAGAATTATTTGATTCGTGCATTTCAAAAATTGCTATGATCCAGCAGAACAATCATTTATAGGATTTAATGATTCCTAAGAGGGGATTTATCCTTTTAACTATTGATTGTCTTGTGATTTGTTAGATGGGATTTGTGTTAATAATAATAAAGAAATAAAGATAATACGTAATAGACAGACATTAATCGCTTCGTTCGTATATCAATGTCCAATTTCCGGGAAAAGGGAAAGTTCCGTCGGAACAATTATTTATTTCAGGGTACCCCGTTCTTTTTTTTTTTTAAAAAAAAAGAGAAGGGGAAAAAAGAGAGGGAGAAAGTGTGGGGAGAAATGAGAAGAAGATATTGGAACATTAATTTGGAGGAGATGCTGGAAGCAGGAGTTCATTTTGGTCATGGGACTAGAAAATGGGATCCAAGAATGGCACCTTATATTTCTGCAAAGCGTAAAGGTATTCATATTACAAATCTTACTCGAACTGCTCGTTTTTTATCAGAAGCTTGTGATTTAGTTTTTGATGCAGCAAGTAGCCGAAAACAATTCTTAATTGTTGGTACCAAAAAGAAAGCAGCTGATTCAGTAGCGCGAGCTGCAATAAGGGTTCGGTGTCATTATGTTAATAAAAAATGGCTCGGCGGTATTTTAACGAATTGGTCCACTACAGAAACGAGACTTCAAAAGTTCAGGGACTTGAGAATGGAACAAAAAACAGGAAGACTAAACCGCCTTCCGAAGGGGGATGCGGCTCGATTGAAGAGACAGTTATCTGACTTGAAAACATATCTGGAGGGGATTAAATATATGACGGGGTTACCCGATATTGTAATAATTCTTGATCAGCAAGAAGAATATACGGCTCTTCGAGAATGTCTCACTTTGGGAATTCCAACGATTTGTTTAATTGATACAAACAGTGACCCGGATCTGGCAGATATTTCGATTCCAGCGAATGATGACGCTATTGCTTCAATCCGATTAATTCTTAACAAATTAATATTTGCAATTTGTGAGGGTCGTTCTAGTTATATACGAAATCCCTGATTAATTATAAGATAAATAAATATAATAATAAGATAAATAAATAATTTTGCGAACTATATGAATTTATGGAATTGGTTCTTATTTCTGAATCGCACAAAAACAAAAGAGATAAAAAGAACTGGGGATATTCCGTGATTAGTTGTTATTCAAAATAGAAAATAAAAATGGACAACGTTAAAAAAAAAGATAGTTGAATCAAAATAATTCCTTTTTTTTCATTCAGAGGGCAATATGAATGTTCTATCATGTTCCATCAACACATTAAAGGGGCTATATGATGTATCCGGTGTGGAAGTAGGCCAGCATTTCTATTGGAAAATAGGAGGGTTTCAAGTCCATGCTCAAGTACTTATTACGTCTTGGGTTGTAATTGCTATTTTATTAGGGTCATCTATTGTAGCTGTTCGGAATCCACAAACCATTCCGACTAATGGCCAGAATTTCTTCGAATATGTCCTTGAATTCATTCGAGACGTGAGCAAAACTCAGATTGGAGAGGAATATGGTCCATGGGTTCCTTTTATTGGAACTCTCTTTCTATTTATTTTTGTTTCTAATTGGTCTGGGGCCCTTTTACCTTGGAAAATCATAGAGTTACCTCATGGAGAGTTAGCTGCACCTACGAATGATATAAACACTACTGTGGCTTTAGCTTTACTTACGTCAGTAGCCTATTTTTATGCCGGCCTTAGCAAAAAAGGATTAGGTTATTTTGGTAAATACATTCAACCAACTCCGATCCTTTTACCCATTAACGTTTTAGAAGATTTCACAAAACCCTTATCACTTAGCTTTCGACTTTTCGGAAATATATTAGCGGATGAATTAGTAGTTGTTGTTCTTGTTTCTTTAGTGCCTTTAGTGGTTCCTATACCTGTAATGTTTCTTGGATTATTTACAAGCGGTATTCAAGCTCTTATTTTTGCAACTTTAGCTGCGGCTTATATAGGTGAATCCATGGAGGGGCATCATTGACTAATTTTCGAAATAGTTTTTAGAGAATCGCCTTGGTGAACATAAATATAAACATACCTAGACAAAGGGGTCTATACGATCTCGAGGACTAGTAAAAAAGATTACGATATTCGAGAATTGTAAAAAAAAAAAAGGAAAGAGATCTAAAAGATCTTTTTCCTAAACTTCATTTTACCAATTTAGCCCCCCTTCCAATTCAATGAATATTCTCTTTAGAGTGATAGTGTCTTGATTGTTTTATTCAATAGTGTCTTGATTGTTTTATTCATTCAATTCCAATTTTAGGAGTCATAATCCGAATAAGAATTCTTTATTTGATTTGTTTACAATATGCGATTAGACTTTTCTAGAGCCATTCCCGTTTCAGTCGGGTTTTTTATTCAATTCACCGATTGACCAAAACAAAATATTGAATATTAATAAATAATCAATTACATCAACTTAGATCACTTATATTTTTATACAATGATTTACAATGATTCAGCCTAAGGAATTCGTCCGTTTAGTGTCCATTTAGATTGATTCTATCCATCTGAGATAATGATAAATAAAAGGAAGAGAAAAGTTTACAGATTACAAAAAAAATGGGTTGTTTAGCAGAGCGGGATCAAACTAGGTGTAGGGAAATATATAATGGCTATAAGCCAACTTTCCTGTGTAGATGTTTTGAAAAATGATTTTATAATCCGATTGAATCTAAGATACGAAACGAATAGTTGGTTTACGTTATGGACGAAAGACATGTATATGGAATATTAGGCATTAACTAGTTATATATTAGTATTAGTTAAAAGATATATCTAATCGGCCATATTACTGGGAGTTTAGATCGAGATTCCAATAAAAGTCCTTCTTTTCGGTTGTAAAACTGTAATTGTGAATTGAATATTGAATAAAGAAATTAAATCCCGAAAAGGAGCGAAGAGTTTGAATTCAAAGAATGGCTCGGAATAAAGAAAGAAATGAAAAAACAAAAGGTTGTATGAATTCACAAAAACGCAATGGGCAGAAACTCAAAATAAAAAATAAATATCAGATATCGAAGTAATTCTAATGATTTAATAATATTATTTATTACTTCAATTTGAAATTTTGAGTTGTTTCGACTGTATGAAAATCTTATCGCTGAAATAATTAAGTCATAGTTTATTGGTTGATTGTATCATTAACCATTTCTTTATTTTGTTGCGAGGAATTTATTATGAATCCATTGATTTCTGCCGCTTCCGTTATTGCTGCTGGGTTGGCCGTTGGGCTTGCTTCTATTGGACCTGGGGTTGGTCAAGGTACTGCTGCAGGCCAGGCTGTAGAAGGTATTGCGAGACAGCCCGAGGCGGAGGGAAAAATACGAGGTACTTTATTACTTAGTCTGGCTTTTATGGAAGCTTTAACAATTTATGGATTGGTTGTTGCATTAGCACTTTTATTTGCGAATCCTTTTGTTTAATCCTAAAAATACGTATTTTTTTATTTTATTGACTTGTGCTTGATGCTTGCTTTTTCAAATTATATCAAGATTTAACTCTTTATTTATTTTTCTTTATTTATTTTTAGTGGGACAATTATGGTATGGGAAGGACTGATTTGAGAATGAGGAAGTAGTATACGAACGAACTCGCTTTCTTCCTTCCCCCTTCTTAGTCCAATCAAAACCTTTTTTAGGAAGTGTTGCAGGACAAATAAAAATTCGCAATTAACACGAGACCTAGTACCAAATTATAATAAATATTATTCTTATTAGAAATTCTAAATTTCTAATTACCGAAAAAAGGTAAGTAAATGAATAGAATACGGATAAATGCATAAAAGAACAATAATATAGAAAATATCAATATAAATATGTATATAGAAAAATAGAAATATATAGAATAAAAAAGATAATTTAATTAATCTGTCTATATCTATAAAATAAGAGGAGATCCATATGAAAACTATAACCGACTCTTTCGTTTCTTTTGGTCACTGGCCGTCCGCCGGGAGCTTCGGGTTTAATACCGATATTTTAGCAACAAATCTAATAAATCTAAGTGTAGTTCTTGGTGTATTGATTTTTTTTGGAAAGGGAGTGTGTGCGAGTTGTTTATTTCAAGAATACGCTGGATTGAACCAGATGACCTCTTTTTTTTTTCGGTTTAACTAGGAAAGAAAAGGTGCATGGTCCTGCGAATTACTTCTGAATAAATTAATAAATGAATAAATTAATAAGAAAATCGTTAAGAACCATAGCATTTCGCGGTTCATTGGTAAATAGACTTTGATTCTCTATCAACCAATAACGTGGGGCCATTAATTTAATATGGTTAAAGCTAAACTGTTTGAAGTCCGGATGCAGCAAAGTACTCTTTCTACTACTATGTTAATAGATAAATGGGTTCAAAATGAAAAATGAATAGTTGGAAATTGTTTTCGATAGAGAACACTCATGTCGAAAAAAAATGATTTGAACCCTCCCTTATTTTTCGAAAAACGGGGATCTCCCCCATTCTTATCCAATGCTGAATCGATAACCTATGCATAAAGTAAATTCTTTGGATTGGAAGAAAAGAAAAAAAAAAGAAACAACTTTACTG